TTTATAATTGAATTGATCCCCTTCCCATTTTTCATCTAAGTATCTATAAATACTAACAAAAATTCACTCTTGACAGTGATATATGTTGTATATGTAAATCCTAGATGTGAAAATAGGCATAATTCGTCCACGAAAAGGTATAAAACAAGAATAGACAGAAATGCATATGCAAAAAAACAATAAGCAATGAGATCGAAATACTAAATCATAAATCGAGTTCGGGTTGGAATTCCATATATAATATAGACGAGACGGTATTTTCTATAATGCTATAAAAATAAAACACACTTAACTTACTCATGCTCATGATTCCTATTCTTGATATTAAAAAAAAAAAGGATTGGTTGAACTTGAAAATGCGGTACCAACTAAATACAGTGCTAACCCCATTTATTTCTTATTGAATTAACCGATCAACTTCCTATCGGACATTTTTTTTGATTAGGTACTATTCCAAAAAAATTTCGACATATTTCACTTTATTATGATTATGAGAACCAATCCTACTACTTCTAGTCCTGTGGTTTCCACACTTGAAGAAAAAAACTTAGGACGTATTGTTCAAATTATTGGCCCCGTACTAGATGTCGTTTTTCCCCCAGGAAAGATGCCTAATATTTATAATGCTTTGGTAGTTAAAGGTCGAGATACGACCGGTCAACAAATTAATGTGACTTGTGAGGTACAGCAATTATTAGGAAATAATCGAGTTAGAGCTGTAGCTATGAGTGCTACAGATGGTCTGATGAGAGGAATGGAAGTGATTGACACGAGAGCTCCTCTAAGTGTTCCAGTTGGCGGAGCTACTCTCGGACGAATTTTCAACGTTCTTGGAGAGCCTGTTGATAATTTAGGGCCTGTAGATACTCGCACAACATCTCCTATTCATAGATCTGCGCCTGCGTTTATACAGTTAGATACGAAATTATCAATCTTTGAAACAGGGATTAAAGTGGTGGATCTTTTAGCTCCTTATCGTCGTGGGGGAAAAATCGGTCTATTTGGGGGAGCTGGGGTGGGTAAAACAGTCCTCATCATGGAATTGATCAACAACATTGCCAAAGCTCATGGGGGTGTATCTGTATTTGGCGGAGTAGGCGAACGTACTCGTGAAGGAAATGATCTCTACATGGAAATGAAAGAATCTGGAGTGATTAATGAAAAAAATATTGCAGAATCAAAAGTAGCTCTAGTCTATGGTCAAATGAATGAACCACCGGGAGCTCGTATGAGAGTTGGTTTGACTGCCCTAACCATGGCGGAATATTTCCGGGATGTTAATGAACAAGACGTGCTTCTATTCATCGACAATATTTTTCGTTTCGTCCAAGCAGGATCAGAAGTATCTGCCTTATTGGGGAGAATGCCTTCTGCAGTGGGTTATCAACCCACCCTTAGTACAGAAATGGGTTCTTTGCAAGAAAGAATTACTTCTACCAAAGAGGGATCTATAACTTCGATCCAAGCAGTTTATGTACCTGCGGACGATTTGACCGACCCTGCTCCTGCCACGACATTTGCACATTTAGATGCTACTACCGTACTATCAAGAGGATTAGCTGCCAAAGGTATTTATCCAGCGGTAGATCCTTTAGATTCAACGTCAACTATGTTACAACCTCGCATCGTTGGCGAGGAACATTATGAAACTGCGCAAAAAGTTAAGCAAACTTCACAACGTTACAAAGAACTTCAGGACATTATAGCTATCCTTGGGTTGGACGAATTATCCGAAGAAGATCGTTTAACTGTAGCAAGAGCACGAAAAATTGAGCGTTTCTTATCACAACCCTTCTTCGTGGCAGAAGTATTTACCGGTTCTCCAGGGAAATATGTTGGTCTCGCAGAAACAATTAGGGGGTTTCAACTCATTCTTTCCGGAGAATTAGACAGTCTTCCCGAACAGGCCTTTTATTTGGTGGGTAACATCGATGAAGCTACCGCGAAAGCTATGAACTTAGAAGTGGAGAGCAAATTGAAGAAATGACGTTAAATCTTTGTGTACTGACTCCTAATCGAATTATTTGGGATTCAGAAGTAAAAGAAATAATTTTATTCACTAATAGTGGTCAAATTGGTATATTACCAAACCACGCACCTATTGCCACGGCCGTAGATATAGGTCTTTTGAGAATACGCCTCAATGATCAATGGTTAACGGTGGCTCTGATGGGCGGTTTCGCTAGAATAGGTAATAATGAGATCACCATTTTAGGAAATGATGCGGAGATGAGTACTGACATTGATCCGCAAGAAGCTCAACAAACTCTTGAAATAGCTGAAGCTAACTTGAGTAGAGCTGAGGGTAAAAGACAAGTAATTGAAGCCAATCTAGCTCTCAGACGAGCTAGGACACGAATAGAGGCTATCAATGTTATCTCCTCCTAGACAACATCAAAATAATCAAAAGAAGTTCTTTATTATAGACTACACCACCAATTGAACATAATCAAATGGAATCTGATACAACGAAAAAAAGAAGATGGGTAGAAAAACTTAT